TTACATTATTTTATGTATTTATTTTCTTTTCCACAAGATATCTCTTTTATATAAAAACTCTTATGTATATAGCTCAATACAATAAATCTATGTAAATAACATATATTGAGCTATTCTGATTTTTCTAAAGAAGTTATATAAATATTTAATGTTAATATTAATTACAAAATTATATTTAATTATTATACTATATCAATATAATGTATGTTCTTCAGGAGATCCCCTTTTTAAAGGGTCGGGGACTCCTGAAGATCACATTTTACTATAATAATAGTAAATTTAAAATTTTAAAATCAAATAAGATTACTAATACAATATATATATGTATTAATTATTATATAAATAATTAATATCTTCAATATTTTTAGTATCCACATTATTGTATTCATGACTTTATCTACGAATACTAAGTGTATTCGTAGATTAAGTCTATGAATACAGTAATAAATAGTATTTAATGTAATTATTTCATTTATAAATTATTATATAATCGATAAGTATTAATAATTAATGTACTCCACCTTCTTTTACAGTTAACATAGGAAATCTATATAGTTATTTTTTTTCAGGAGGCCCCTTTTTTAGGGGTCAGGGGCCTCCTTAATAACAGTAATAGAAACCTATTAACAAATTAAAATCGTAGTAATTAAGTTTTAAAATTTAATTGAAAGTTAGTTTAAATTGATATTAAATATAATTCTATGTAGAATAATTTATTATATTTTTGTAAAATTTATTTTATAAGTATAAATTATAGGTTGTTTCACACCTTAAAAAATAAAATTATTAATAGTGAAAATGTAGTATAAACTATTTAAAGAACCTTTAAAAAATTTTTAGGTAAAAATTGACGCACCTAACCTAAAAATCGTATCGATAAAAAAAAAAAAATAACTCAAATTTATTAAGGTGTCCTTGCACATGAAGATTTGATTTTCAGGGAGATGTTAACATCTAATATAACATATACATAAAATAATAAATTATAATATGTTTAATTATTATTAAAATATAAAAATAATTTTATTTTAAAGATACTTATTCATATTAAATATATTAAAAATAATTAATACTTAAATAGATTAATTAATAGTGCCAGCAATTGCGGTTACACCTTATATTTTTCATATCTTTTTATATTAATTTTTTAAAATTTAAAATAAAATAATTTTAAGTGAAATTTAATTATTTATTAAAAAATTTAATTAATTAATTTAAATTTTAAAAATAAAATAGGATTAGAAACCCTAGTATATTAAAAATATTTAGGTAGTAATTTTAAATAAAACCTAATTATACTTAACGGCGGCTATAATTTTATTAGAGGAACTTGTCTAATAATCGATAACCCCCGATTATTTTCACTTTAAATATAAATTTATATATCGCCATCTAAAGAGACTTTATTAAAAATCTCTCTAAATAAAATATAAAAAGTTAGGTCAAGGTGTAGTTCATACTAAAGGCTATGATGAGTTACATTAAACTATATTTAAGGATTTAAGTCTAAAGTTTTATTATAAAAAGGATTTATAAGTATTATTTTAATAACATTATATTATGAATAATTTAATTAAAGTGCACATATCGCCCGTCACCCTTATCTTAAGATAAGGCAAGTCGTAACATAGTTGATATTTTGGAAAAAGTATCAAGATCAAAAAAGCTTTTATAGCGTTTCACTTACACTGAAAAAATTCTACTAAAATATGTAATAAAATTTTAGTAAAAAAATTTATTAAATTATATTAAATTAACTTTTATTAAAACTGACAAGGCTATAATCTATTTTTTAAAAGAAATATAAAATTCCTTTAGTATCAGGATTTATTAAATTTTTTAATAAAATATATATATATATATTTCCCGAAAATGTATGATCTATTATTCTTTTTAATTTTTGTTAAAATAAAATATCTAAATTAATAATAGTAGCTAAACACCTTACGAATACAATGATATCTGGTTTTTTATTTTAAAATAAAATTCAACAACATATAATATAATAATATATTATATTCTTATTTCTATTAAACTTAATTATTGAAAACTAAAAGTATTTACACAGTTTAAAAACTATAATTCACTAAACTTATATGTATTTAATAAATAAAATTTCATAAGCATTCAACAATGATTTAATAATTAGATTTTTATTTAAGCAAAAAGAATTCAACAAAAGCTTAATGACTGTTTACCAAAAACATTTCTATTAGAATATTCACTAATAGTAAAATCTGCTCAATGAATATTAAATAGCCGCAATTTAGTGCTAAGGTAGCATAATCATTTGTCTTTTAAATGAAGACTAGAACAAAAGATTTAACATTTTAGCTTATTTCTTTTTTAATATATTAAATTTATCTTAAAAGTAAAAAGACTTTTATTTATTAGAAAGACGACAAGACCCTATTGAACTTTACTTAAGTTTTACTGGGGCAGTAAATTAATTATAATTTTAATTTAATTAAATATTTATCGATCCAAATAATTGATAACTCAGTTACCATAGGGATAACAGCATAATTATTTTTAAAAGAACTTATTAAAAAAATAGATTGTGACCTCGATGTTGAATTAATAACCTAATTGAAGCAAAAGTTAAATAAGGAAGTCTGTTCGACTTTTAAAAAATTGCATGATTTGAGTTCAGACCGGTATAAGCCAGGTCGGTTTCTATCTTCTATAATGTTTTTTGTAGTACGAAAGGACCTAAAAATATTTTATTATATATTGGCAGATAAATGCATTAGAATTAGAATCTAATGAAACTTTTATTACTTTCATAATTAATTATATTTTAATTACTATTAGAATTTTAGTAAGAGTAGCTTTTTATACAATTCTAGAACGAAAAATTTTAGGGTATATACAAATTCGAAAGGGACCTAATAAAGTAGGATTATTAGGTATTTTACAACCCTTTAGAGATGCTTTAAAACTTTTTAATAAAAATTTAATAACTGCCGAAAACATAAATTTGTTTTTATCTTATATTACCCCTGCTATATCTTTATTTATTAGAATTATATTAATTCCAATTATTTCATTTAATATATATTCTCTTTATGATAATAAACATAGAATTTTATTATTTTTTATCTTATCTAGAACTGCCGTTTACTTTATTCTCCTAATTGGTTGATCAGCCAACTCTAAATATAGATATATAGGTTCTATTCGAAGAGTAGCTCAAATAATCTCATACGAAGTTTCATTTTTTTTAATTATTCTATTTATCTCAATTATAGCATTTTCCTACTCATTTAATGAAATTTCTAAATCTCAATATATAATATCATTTTTCTGAGGAAATATTATAATATTTATAATATGAATAATTACATGTTTAGCTGAAACAAATCGTAGACCCTTCGATTTTGCTGAAGGTGAATCAGAATTAGTATCAGGATTTAATGTTGAATACATAGGGGGTTGATTTGCTCTAATTTTCTTAGCTGAATACATAAGAATAATTATTTTAAGAATAATATCCGTTATAATATTTTTCTCTAATTTATCTTCTCCCCATTTATGAACAATTTTAATTAGAATTACTATCTTACTACTATGAGTTCGAGGAACTTATCCTCGATTTCGATATGATATACTAATAAAATTAAGATGAAAGATTTTTTTACCTATCTCTATTCTTTACATTATTTTATCAATAAATCAAATATTTTTCAATATTTAGATTTTAGACTTACAAAGCCTTTGTTTACTTAAACTAATCAACTAAACTTTAAAGGAATTTCCTTTTAAACTACTTTCAAAATAGCTTTAATTAAAGCCAAACAATTATAAAATCTTGAATTTCTTATATTATCATGAATATACCAAATCTTACAAAATATAGAAATCTAAATACCACTCCTATTATTATATAAGGTATTTCAACTGCACAAGCCCCAATTCACGTTAATATTAATCAATTAATAACAAATACTCAAAATAAATATTTCATAATAAAATAAAAAAAAGTTCTACGAAACTTATGATTTAAAAAAAAAGGTAAAAAATATAATACCACAACAGATAGTACTAAAGCCACTACACCTCCAATTTTTCTTGGAATAGAACGCAAAATTGTATAAGCAAACAAAAAATATCACTCACGTTGAATATGTACAGGAGTAACTAATGGATCTGAAGCAATAAAGTTTTCTACATCCATAAATATATAAGGTCTTATTATACAAATTATTATAAAAAATATAAAAAAGAAACCAAAACCATATAAATCTTTAATTCTATAATAAGGATGAAAATGTATTTTGTCACATTCTCTAGATACTCCTATCGGATTTCCAGAACCTGTTTCATGTAGAAAGAGCAAATGTAAAATAACTATAAATAAAATTACAAAAGGCAAAATAAAATGAAAAGCAAAAAATCGAGTTAATGTTGGATCACCAACAGCAAATCCACCCCAAACTCACTCTACTAAAAATGTTCCAACATAAGGAACAGCAGATAATAAATTAGTAATTACTGTAGCAGCCCAAAAAGACATTTGACCTCAAGGTAAAACATAACCTAAAAAAGCCGTAGCCATAGATAAAAGTAAAATAGTTACTCCACTTAATCAAGTCCTCTTAAATCGATAAGAGCCATAATATAATCCTCGACCAATATGAATATATATTAATAAAAAAAATATACTTGCTCCATTAGCATGAATAACTCGCAATAATCAACCATAATTAACATCCCGCATTATATGAATAATACAATCAAAAGATAAATTTACATTTCCTCTAAAATGGAAAGCTAAAAACAATCCAGATAAAATCTGGACCCCTAAAAATACCCCTAATAAAGATCCAAAATTTCCAAAATAACTTAATCTCGAAGGGGAAGGTAAATCTACCAAAGAACCATTAATAATTTTAAGCAACTTATCCTCCTTCCGCAAAGTAAATAAAATTTAACTTAATTTAATCTATCAAATTAACCCTTTAATCAGGCACATTTATTTAAAATACACGAAAAGCCCCATACCCATAATATCTCAACCATACTACTAATAACATAATTAATAATAAAAATCTAACTATAAAAATATTTATTGATCTAAAAAAAGAATACCACAAACTTAAAGAAATAAATCTAAACTTTCATTGATATATTCATATATAATAACCTCTAACTATAAATATTATAACAATTAATAAATATAACAAATTATATTCCTCAAACTTTTCATTAGGGATTAGACTTACTATGTAAGTAAATACCACCAATACCCCTCTTAACATAACTATCACTAAAGCATATCTAAATCAGTACCCTCCTAACACAATATATATAATATAAGAATAAAATAATACAATTAAAATTAATATTCTAATTATAGATATAGGTTGTATTCTTCTTACAAAAAATAAACCTAATAAAAATCTTAATATTATCATAAGTTCTAAATAATTTATAAAAATATCTACTTTGGATGTAGAAAATTCTTCTATAAATTTATTATTCACAATAATTATAATAAGCCTTACCAGAATATGTTGATGACGAAAAAATATTATCTTAATATTATTAAGACTAGAAATATTAATTATATCTTTATTCACTTTAATAGCTACTTCATTACCCCTATCAAATATATCATCCCTACTACTCATATTAGTAATAATAGTTAGAGGATCAAGATTTGGGTTAAGTCTTTTAGTTTCTATATCTCATACATATAATTCCTCTAATTCCATCTATATTAATCTCTTAACATATGTTAAATATATCCTTTACTTTAATATTTCCGCTATATATAATTATTAAACTCAACTCTACCTCCACATTTATTATCATTATAACTTTACTAACCCTATTATTTTTAATAAAATTCAATAATAAATTTCCCATTATATCTCAATTCCTATTACTAGACCACACCTCATTAATTATATTAATATTAACAACTACCAGAATTCTACTAATTATCCTTTCCACCTCTCACTTATTATTAATTTCTAAAACAATCATCCCTATTCTAATTATTCTAATCATAACCTTTATATCAGATAATATTATTATATTTTATATTTTATTTGAAATAGTATTAATTCCAACAATATTTTTAATCACATTAAATGGTAAACAACCCGAACGACTCCAAGCTAGTATTTACTTAATCATTTATACAGTAACAGCTTCACTTCCTCTATTAATTAGTATTATTTGAATAAAATATAACTCTTCTTTCCTCTTTAATATTACATTATCATCTAAATTTTCAATAATTATCTTTATAATAATAGCCTTTCTAGTTAAAATGCCTATATATTTAACACACCTATGACTACCAAAAGCTCATGTAGAAGCTCCTTTAGAAGGATCAATAATTTTAGCCGCTGTATTATTAAAATTAGGAGGATATGGTATCATTCGATTTTTACCATTATGCATTTCATCAATTAATAAAATCAATTTTTGAATTATCAGAATTAGAATAATTGGGGCCACCGCAACTAGAATAAATTGCATTCGACAAAAAGATCTAAAATCTCTAATTGCTTATTCTTCAGTAGCTCACATAGGATTCGTACTAACAAGTCTGTTTACTTTCAATTCAATTGGGTTCAAAGGGGTTATAATTATAATAATTGCTCACGGATTATCATCTTCAGCCCTTTTCCCTTTAGTAAACGAATTATACATAAAATATCATACCCGAAATATTATTTTATTTAAAGGATTAATAACAACTATACCTAATGTAACCTTCTGATGATTCATATTTATAGCATTAAATATTTCAGCTCCTCCTACTATTAATACCATAAGAGAAATTATAATAATATCTAGTATTATCTCCTGAAGAATAAGTTCAAGCAGATTAATTTTTCTAATATCTTTAATAACTGCCTCTTTCTCTTTACTAATATTTGTAAATATTATTCACAACAAAAATGAATTATATGTTTCTTTACAGACTCATACAAAAATTTTTACATCCTTATTAATTCATTTCATTCCTTCTATTTTATTAATTATAAAACTAGACCTTGTCACTCTATTCTTATCTAGTTTATATAAAACAATAGTTTGTGGAACTATTATATCTGTCATTAATATTCCCATAATTATACTAATATTATTACTCAATTTATTTTTATTAAGAATTTATATATTATATAATAATACCTTCTTAATAATTAAATTAAAATTACTAGAATTACTATCTTCCTCAATCTCAATTGATTTTATATTAGACTGAATATCCTTAATATTTATAAGAACAGTAATATTAATCTCAAGTATAATTATTATTTTCAGAAAATATTATATTCCTGATAAAGAATTTAAACAATTCCTTACACTTTTATTAATATTTGTATTATCTATAATAATTTTAATTATAAGTAATAACTTATTTTTAATATTATTGGGATGAGATGGCTTAGGTTTATCTTCTTATATCTTAGTTATTTATTACCAAAACTTTTCATCAGCCGCTTCTGGAACTATTACACTATTAAGCAATCGAATTGGAGATATTATAATTCTCCTATCAATAAGAATAATTTTTCTTTCTTTAAACTGAAGATTTAACCTAACCAAAGAATTTCCTTATACAGTAATATTACTATTAATAGTAGCTGCTTGTACAAAAAGAGCTCAATTTCCCTTCTCAGCCTGATTACCCATAGCTATAGCCGCACCTACTCCTATTTCAGCCCTAGTCCATTCATCTACACTTGTAACAGCCGGAGTATTTCTTATACTACGAGTAATAAATACCAACCACCCTTATACATTAATATTTCTCCTTTTAATTTCAAGTTCAACCGCCATCTACGCAAGTATATCAGCTAATTGAGAACAAGATTTAAAAAAAATTATTGCACTATCTACACTAAGCCAAATCGCTATAATAATATTTGCAATTTCCTTAAACTCTCTAAATTTGGCTTATATCCACCTTATCATCCACGCTTTATTTAAATCAACCATATTCTTATGTACAGGAATTATAATTCATGAATCAACCTATCAAGATATACGTATAATGGGTATAAATTTCCAAAAGTCCCCCTTAACCCTATCTATTATGGGAGTTAACAGTATAGCCCTAATAGGAATTCCATTCATAAGAGGATTTTTTTCAAAAGACGCTATTATCGAAAATATAATCTTAACTAACTCTAATATAATTTTATTAATTATAATAATTATATCTATCGGAATAACCGCAGCCTATACAATTCGAATAACCTTTTCATCCAATAAATCCAATATAAAATGTTTCCCTTTAATATCTAATCATCAATCAACAAAATCTTTTTTACCTATTTCCCTTCTAAGACCACTTGCAATTACTTCCGGATCATGATTATCATGAATTATTATTCCAGATCAAATCCTACTTATTAATCACCATAATAAAATAACTATCCTTATTATTCTATTAAGAGGATTATTATTAGGTTCCTCTTTACAATTCAAAAGCAAGAAATATATAAAATTAGGCTTATCCTCAATTTCACTTTGATTTATACACTTCCTTTCTGTTATTCCATCCCACTACCTCTCACCCCTTATAAAAATATTTCATAACAATGACAAAAACTGACAAGAAAACTATGGCCCAAAAAAAATTAATAATTCCATCTATATATCATCTATAATTCCAGAATCCACAAAATCTTCTTATTTAATAATTATTTCCATAAGAATTCTTATTCCCCTACTAATAATATAATTATATAGCTTATATAGAGCGATTTACTGAAGATAAATGAAGACTAGATCTTTATCATGAAATAATAATGTGAATCACTATATAATCCCTTCACCTAAGTCGAAATTAAGCGCTCTACATAGCTCTTTACTTAGTAGCTCTATGCTATAAAAAAGTTAGCAGCTTTCTTATAAACTAATCATAACAGTATGATTTTAATCATATCAGTTAATTGCAAATTAACCATTAACTATCTCATCAACTCAACCTAGACTTACCGGCTTTTCCCGGTTCCCCCTTGAACCGGAAAAAAGGGGGAACCTAGCCGTACATTGAAACCTTCGTTTCATTAACAATGAAAAGCTAACAGCTCCTTTTTCTAATTGGCAGACTAGTGCATTAAGTTTAAGCCTTAAGTATGAACTTCCAATCAATCTAAAGAACCACATATATACTCGTATATTAATCCTACTAACAAAATAAATAAGAATATTCTAAATACTCACATTCCGATTTCTGAATCTATAATAAATGGAATAGGTAACATTAAAGAAATTTCTACATCAAAAATAATAAATAAAATAGAAATTAAGAAAAATCGATAAGAAAAAGTCAAACGAGTATATGACCCTGGTTCAAACCCACACTCATAACTACTAATTCCCTCTATATCTACTCTATTTTTATAAAAAATAAAAACAAAAATTAAATATACTACAATTACTAATAAGATAGATTCTACTAATCCAATTATAAAAATAAGCTCTACTTTTGATTGGAAATCAAACGTATATTATACTTTTATATTAAGTTCCTCATCAATATACCACAGAAAATAAAAATAATCATACTACATCTACAAAATGTCAATATCAAGCAGCAGCTTCAAACCCAAAATGATGTCTATTTGTTAATTGATTTTTAATTAAACGCATTCAAATAAATAATAAAAATAAAGTTCCAACAATTACATGAAAGCCATGAAATCCAGTCGCTATAAAAAAAGTTGATCCATATACAGAATCAGAAATTCCAAACGATGCTGTAAAATATTCAAACCCTTGTAATATTAAAAAATATAAACCTAACATTCATGTAATTATTAAAGCCCTCTTCGATCCTTCTCAATTATTATTTAATATAAATTGATGAGCTCATGTAACTGTTACTCCAGAAGCTAATAAGATAACAGTATTCAAAAGTGGAACCTGAAATGGATTAAAAGGCAAAATACCGCAAGGAGGTCATACTGATCCTAATTCAAGTGTTGGTCTCAATCTAGAATGGAAAAAAGCTCAAAAAAATGAAATAAAAAAAAATACCTCTCTTACAATAAATAAAATTATTCCTAATATTAAGCCACTTAATACTGTTCTAGAATGATATCCTATATACGTTCTTTCCCGAATTACATCCCGCCATCACATAAAAGAAATAACAAATATTAATAATAAAGAAGTATATAACATTGTAAAATCAAAAAATACAAATATATTAATTATTCCAATAACCACTCTTAATCCGCCAAACCCTGCTATTAAAGGTCAAGGAGACATGTTAACTATATGATAAGGATGAAAAAACTTTTCCATATGTTAATAGTATTCTAAAGCATATAACAACAACAAAATTCTAAAAACAAATCCCTGAATAATAGCTACCCCAAACTCCAAAATTAATAATATTCTCTGCAATAATATTGATATATAAAATCTAAAAATATTAATTATTCTAATTCTTGATAATAGTCCAATAATTAAATGACCAGCCATTATATTGGCAGCCAAACGAATAGATAAAGTGAAAGGACGAATTAAATGTCTAACTCTTTCAATAATTACCATTAAAGAGGCTAATCCTAAAGGACTTCCAGTAGGCACTAAATGTGCTGCTCTGTTTTTAAAATCCTTAGTTCATCCTATTAAAAAAAATGATATTCACATTACTAATCCAACACCTAACGTAATATAAGGATGAGCAGTTCTAGTAAAAATATAAGGAAATAATCCTATTAAATTTCTTAATGAAATATATATAAAAGTTACTACACATACAAAATTCAATCCAATATAATTAGGAAAAGATACCTCCTTAAAAACATTTCTAATCCCTATAAATAAAGCCTTAAATATTATAAATAAATTTCCATTTATTAAAAAATACTTAGAAGGAAAACTTACTATTACTAAAATAATTATAATTCAATTTAAAGATAATCCAAAATAAGAAGATGGATCAAAAACCGAAAATAAGTTTATTATCATTTAAAATTAATATTTATTAAATCTTCATTAATATTTAATTCATCAAAATTATATATTCTATAATAATATATTTCTATTAAAACAACTAAAATAATTAATCTTACTAAAACTGAATTAATTCATATTAATGGTATCAATTGAGGAATAATTACAACTTTAATTTGACAAATTAATATTAATTTAACTACTTTCTTCAAAATTAATTTAAGAGACTAACACCTAAATCGGCCACCTTATCATTCTCAAATATTAAGAAATTCATTTCGAGGAATTACAGATATTATAATAGGTATAAAACTATGATTAGCACCACAAATTTCAGAACATTCACCAAAAAATATTCCTACTCGATTAAAATTTAAAGTTAATTGATTTAAACGACCTGGAATAGCATCAGCCTTAACCCCTAAAGCTGGAATAGTTCAAGAATGAATTACATCCGCACCAGAAACAATTATACGGACATTAGAATTACAAGGAACAATCAAACAATTATCAACATCCAACAAACGAAAAATTCTATCATTAAAATTAGTTATATAAGAATCAAAACTCTTAAAATTAAAATCACTATATTCATAAGATCAATATCACTGTCGCCCCAATAATTTAATAGTAATATCATAAAATTCAGACTCTTCTATTAAATATAATAGACGAAGAGAAGGAAGAGCAATAAAAACTAAAAACACAGCAGGTAATACAGTTCAAATTATTTCCAATTCCTGACTCTCAAATACCCCCAAATTATATTTAACATTTATGCAAGATCTAGCTAATATATAGCCTACTAAAACTATAATTATAATTATAATAAATATGGTATAATCATGAAAAAAAATTAGACACTCCATAACAGGAGAAACTCCATCCTGAAAATATATAGAACCTCATACAGGCAAAAGTTATTCTACCGATAATAAATTAAGTTGATTAAATGTATGATCTAAAGGAGGAATATTATTAATTCATTCCAAAGAAGAATTTAAAAAATAATTTTCATAAAAAGAATATTTAGTAACTAAACCTTCCCAAACCACATAAATAAACATAAGTACCGCAATTAAAGATAACAAAGACCCTAGAGATGAAATTATATTTCAAAACAAAAAAGCATCAGGATAATCCGCATAACGACGCGGTATTCCATTAAGTCCTAAAAAATGTTGCGGAAAAAAGGTTAAATTAACTCCTAAAAATATTACTATAAATTGTAACTTAGTCCTCTTTTCATTAAGCACTACACCAAAAAATAAAGGGAATCAATAAGTAATACCAGCTAAAATAGCAAATACAGCTCCCATTCTTAACACGTAATGAAAATGAGCTACAACATAATAAGTATCATGTAGAACAATATCTAAAGAAGAATTTGATAGTACCACTCCTGTAATCCCTCCTAAAGTAAATAAAAATACAAATCCAATACTTCATATAAGAGATGCATCAATCTTAAAGTATGAACCATACAATGTGGCCATTCATCTAAATACCTTAATACCTGTAGGTACAGCAATAATTATAGTTGCAGCAGTAAAATAAGCTCGAGTATCTACATCTATTCCTACAGAAAATATATGATGTGCCCACACTACAAATCCTATTCCTCCAATTCCAACTATAGCATAGATTATTCCTAATGAACCGAAAGGTTCCCGCTTTCCTACCGAAGATCTAATTACATGAGAAACAATTCCAAATCCAGGTAAAATAAGAATATAAACCTCAGGGTGACCAAAAAATCAAAATAAATGCTGAAATAAAATAGGATCACCTCCTCCAGCAGGATCAAAAAAAGAAGTATTAAAATTTCGATCTGTTAGTAATATTGTAATAGCTCCAGCTAAAACCGGAAGAGACAATAATAACAATACCGCCGTAATTAATACAGACCATACAAATAAAGGTACTTTATCTAAATGTATTCCCACAGACCGTATATTAATGATAGTTGAAATAAAATTAATAGCCCCTATAATAGAAGAAGCTCCAGCTAAATGTAGAGAAAAAATAGCAAAATCTACTGAACTTCCATTATGTCCAACAACAGAAGCCAAAGGAGGATAAACAGTTCATCCAGCTCCAACTCCTATTTCAGCCATAGATGAAATAAATAATAAAAATAAAGAAGAAGGTAATAATCAAAATCTTAAATTATTTATTCGAGGAAAAGCTATATCCGGTGCTCCCAACATTAAAGGAACTAATCAATTTCCAAAACCTCCAATTAAAATTGGTATAACTATAAAAAAAATCATAACAAAAGCATGAGCCGTCACAATTACATTATACATATGATCATTTCCCAAAAATGAACCTGTTTGCCCTAACTCCATACGAATTAAAATACTTATCGCTGTTCCTACTATAGCTGATCATGCTCCAAAAATTAGATATAAAGTTCCAATATCCTTATGATTTGTAGAATATAATCATCGCAGTAACTAATTAGTTTATACAAAACATTAAATTGCAAATTTAACTTATAAATCATTCGATGGAGAACTGTAAATTCTCATAAGATTACACTTTCAGCTTTGAAGGCTAACAGAACTTATATCTTAATATTATCTTAAAAATATCTTTATACTATATCAATTAATTATATAATTAGTATAATTCCTATTATTACACCTAACAATAATCCAACTATTCTAACAATATCGTAATTGTAAGTGAATATTCTTTCATCTACTTCAATTCATGAACTTTTTACTCCACCCATTATAATAATATCATATATAAGCCGTATGTATACATATAATATAATTACAGAAGCTACAATTAATATAGCAATATAGTATATTATATCAGTTAAATATGATAAAGCTATTCACTTCAAAAAAAATCCCAACAAAGGTGGTATACCAGCTAATCTTAATATTCCAATCGAAAACCACATCCTACCCTTACATTTATATATTATATGTAAATCTACCACTTCATTTTCTACTAATACCAAAATAATTCCTAGTAATATAAATCTATATATTACTAAATATAATATCCAATTAACTCTCCCCCTTATTATAATAATTATAATTCAACCTAAATGATGAATAGAAGAATATGCCAATAATTGTTTAATATTTCTTTGATTAAAGGAACCCACAACACCTAATACTAGGCTTATTATAAGAACTAATCACAAAATTCAATGAATAGAAAGAGAGATTAAAAATAATGGTAATATTTTCTGTAAGACCATTAAGACATAACATGAAACTCATGTTAAACCTGAACACATTGAAGGAAATCAATAAAAAAAGGGACCAGCTCCAATTTTAAAACTTAAAATTATATTAATGATTCCTACCCCACCATACTTATTTATATAAAAAAATCCAATCAATAAAGCAGAGCCTAACCCCTGAATAAAAAAATATTTCATACAACATTCAATTGATCTTATTCTATCACGACGATATACTAAAATCAAAAATGATATCATATTAACTTCTAAACCTAGCCAAATCAAAAATCAATCCTCACTTCTTATTACAATAATAAATCTTACTAAATACATAACATACAAAACAATATACTGAAGGAATAACAATATTTTCATTTATGAGATATGAACTCATTAGCTTTATTAGCTGACCTAAAT